AAAAATTCTTAGAAATTTCATGTGGAAAAAAAAAAAAAAAATTTTTGATAAAAAAGAAGAAGAACAATCAAAAATAGAAGAAAAAAGGCGGATAGAAATTGCAGAAACTTGGGATAGCTTCCTGTTTTCTCAAATAATAAGAGGTTCTCTCTTAGTAACTCAATCTATTTTTAGAAAATATATTATATTACCTTTATTGATAATAATTAAAAATAGCGTCCGTATGTTACTATTTCAATTTCCCGAGTGGTCCGAGGATTTAAAGGATTGGAAACGTGAAATGCATGTTAAATGCACTTATAATGGGGTTCAACTATCCGAAACAGAATTTCCAAGAAACTGGTTAACGGATGGTATTCAGATAAAAATCCTATTTCCTTTTTATCTTAAACCTTGGCATAAATCTAAACTTCAAGCATCTCAGAAGGATCGACTAAAAAAAACAAAAGACAAAGGAGAAAAAAATGATTTTTGTTTCTTAACAGTTTGGGGAATGGAAACCGAACTACCATTTGGTTCTGCCCAAAAAAAGCCTTCTTTTTTTCAACCTATTTATAAAGAATTAAAAAAAAGAATCAAAAAATTCAAAACTAAGTCTTTTCTGGTTTTAAGGATTTTCAAAGAAAGAGCAACAATTTTCCTAAAAGTCGCAAAAGAAATGAAAAACTGGATTCTCAAAAACTTTATTTTTATAAAAGGAAAAACAAAAGACCTTCCAAAACGAAATCTAAGTCCATTATTTGACCCGAGAGAAATATATGAATTAAATGAAACTAAAAAAGATTCAATAATAAGTAATCAGATGATTCATGAACTATCTGTTAAAAATGAATCCGTGGAGGGGGCAAATTCTTCACTCAGCGAAAACAAAATAAAAAATTTGATTGATAAAATAAAGACAATCAGAAATCAAATAGAAGAAATTTCAAAAGAAAAACAAAACCTAACTAATAGTTGTACCAAACTGCGTTATGATTCTAAAATAATTGAGTCATCAAAAAAAATTTGGCAGACATTCAAAAGAAAAAATACCCGATTAATTCGTAAATCAATTTTTTTTATAAAATTTTGCATCGAACAACTGTCTATAGCTAATTTTCTTGGTATCATTAATATTCCAAGAATTACTACACAACTTTTTTTTGAATCAACAAAAACAATTCTTGATAAATATATTTACAAGAATGAAGAAAATGGAGAAAAAATAAAAAAAAAAAATACCATTTATTTTATTTCGACTATAAAAAATTTAATATCCAATAAAAAAAAAATTAGTTATGACCTATGCTCTTTATCACAAGCATATGTATTTTACAAATTATCACAAATTAACGTTAGTAACTTTTCTAAATTAAAGGCTGTTCTTGAATATAACATATGCATAACATCCTTTTTTGTTAAGAATCAAATAAAGGTTTTGTTTCAAGAACAAGGAATCTTTCATTATGAATTGAAAAATCAAACCTTTTTAAATTCCGAAGTAAATCAATGGAAAAACTGGTTACGAAGTCATTATCAATACAATTTACCCCAGATTGCATGGGCTAGATTAGTAACCCAAAAATGGAAAAAGAAAATAAATCAAAATTCTCTAGTTCTAAATCCAAATTTAACCAAAGAGGATTCATATGAAAAAAATAAATTTGATACTTACAAAAAACAAAATTTTTTTGAGGCAGACTCGTTATTAAATCCAAAACAGAATTTTCAAAAAGATTCTATATATAATCTTTTTTGCTACAACTCTATTCATTCTACAGAAAAAAATTTTGACATGTCTATAGGCATTGCTCTAGATAATTCTTTAGTCTCTTCTTTTCTAGAAAAATATAATATTCGGGGTATAGGGGAAATTCGGCATAGAAAATATTTTGATTGGCGAATTCTTAACTTTTGGTTTACAAAAAAAGTAAATATTGAGCCCTGGGTTGATACCAAGAGTAAAAAAAAATATATTAATACTAAAGTTCAGAATTATCAAAGAATTTATAAAATAACTAAGACGGGTCTTGCTAATCAAAAAAGAAACTTTTTTGATTGGATGGGAATGAATGAAGAAATACTAAATCATCGTATAATAAATTTTGAATTTTTGTTCTTTCCCGAATTTTTCTTATTTTCTAGTACATATAAAATGAAACCGTGGGTCATACCAATCAAATTACTTCTTTTAAATTTTAATGAAAACATAAATGGTAATAAAAAGATCACTCGAAAGAAAAAAAGTTTTATACAATCAAATGAAAAAAAATCCCTTCGATTTTATAATCTGAATAAAGAAGAAAAAGAATCGGCCGGTCAAGTAGAGCTTGAATCAGATAAAGAAAAAAAAAGAAATTCCGAACCAGCTCTATCAAACCAAGAAAAAAATATTGAAGAAAATTATGCAGAATCAACGATAAAAAAACGTAAAAATAAAAAACAATACAAAAGCAATACAGAAGCGGAACTTTATTTATTTCTCACAAGACATTCGCGTTTTCAATTGCGATGGAATTGTTTTTTTAATAAAAAAATTCTCAATAATGTAAAAGTATACTGTCTCTTGGTTAGACTAAAAAATCCAAACGAAATAGCGATATCTTCTATTGAAAGAGGAGAGATGAGCCTAGACATTCTAATGATTGAGAAAAATTTCACTTTTGAAAAATTAATGAAAAAGGGAATATTGATTATTGAACCTGTCCGTTTGTCTGTACAAAACGATGGACAACTTATTATATATAGAACAATAGGTATTTCATTGGTTCATAAAAATAAACACAAAATAAGTAAAAGATACAAAAAAAAAATTGAAAAATCCATTACAAAATATCAAAACAAAACTGTAAATATAAAAAAAAATAATTATGATTTCTTTGTCCCTGAAAATATTCTATCCCCTAAACGACGTAGAGAATTTCGAATTCTAATTTGTTTCAACTTAAAAAAAAAAACGGCGAGGGATAGAAATTCAAGATTTGATAAGAATATTCAAAACTTAACCACAATTTTGCATAAAAATAAAGATCTTGATAAGGATCAAAATAACCTAATTAATTTTAAATCCTTTCTTTGGCCCAATTTTAGATTAGAAGATTTAGCTTGTATGAATCGCTATTGGTTTAATACTAGTAACGGAAATCATTTCAGTATGATAAGAATACACATGTATACGCGATTTCCAATTCATTAATGATAGATCCTTTTTACTTACTATATATAATATATAAGTTACGGTATATGAAAACAACTATATGCACAAATATGAGGGATTGTTTTAAATTCAATCTTTATACATGAGATTAATTTAATCAATGACATAGATACCAATCAGAGCAGATCCATAAATAAATTAACAGAATCCTCCTTTTTGAGATCTAAATTTAGATTTTTTTATAAAATGAAGAATTAAGAAGTTGATAATTAAATTAAGATCCTTGTACAAAAAAACTACCATTATTATTACTGATCAGTAAAATTCATATCTTTCAATTCATATTAAAAAGGGAAGGATTTCTTTTTATGATAAAAAATGCATTCATTTCATTTCAAGAACAAAAAGAAGAAAGCAGGGGATCCGTTGAATTTCAAGTATTCAGTTTCACTAATAAGATACGAAGACTTACTTCACATTTGGAATTGCACAGAAAAGATTATTTATCTCAGAGGGGTCTACGAAAAATTCTGGGAAAACGTCAACGACTGCTGGCTTATTTGTCAAAAAAAAATAGAGTACGTTATAAAGAATTAATTAATCAGTTGAATATTCGGGAATTAAAAACTCGTTAAATTCAAAAATTGTGAATTAGTGAATTTTTTAGATCTTGAATTTTTTGATAAATTTCTTTTTCAGCAATCTAATTCATGCCAGAACGGATCAAGGAAAAACTTATGAAGAAACCAGTTACAGGAAAAGATCTTATGATAGTCAATATGGGACCTCACCACCCATCCATGCATGGTGTTCTTCGCTTAATTGTTACTCTAGATGGTGAGGATGTTGTTGACTGTGAACCCATATTGGGTTATTTACACAGAGGAATGGAAAAAATTGCAGAAAACCGAGCAATTATACAATATTTACCTTATGTAACGCGATGGGATTATTTAGCTACTATGTTTACAGAAGCAATAACAGTAAATGGACCAGAACAATTGGGAAATATCCAAGTTCCGAAAAGGGCCAGCTATATCAGAGTAATTATGCTGGAATTGAGTCGTATAGCTTCTCATCTGTTATGGCTCGGCCCTTTTATGGCAGATATTGGTGCACAGACTCCTTTTTTCTATATTTTCAGAGAACGAGAATTTGTATATGATCTATTCGAAGCTGCCACCGGTATGAGAATGATGCATAATTTTTTTCGTATTGGAGGAATAGCGGCTGATTTACCTTATGGTTGGATAGATAAATGCTTGGATTTTTGTGATTATTTTTTAACAGAGGTTGTTGAATATCAAAAACTCATTACAAGAAATCCTATTTTTTTAGAACGGGTTGAAGGAGTTGGGATTATTGGTGGGGAAGAAGCAATAAATTGGGGTTTATCCGGACCAATGCTACGCGCATCCGGAATACCATGGGATCTTCGTAAAGTTGATCGTTATGAGTCTTACGATGAATTTGAATGGGAAATTCAGTGGCAAAAACAAGGAGATTCATTAGCTCGTTATTTAGTACGACTTAGCGAAATGACAGAATCCATAAAAATTATTCAACAGGCTCTGGAAGGACTTCCAGGGGGTCCCTATGAGAATTTAGAAAGCAGGAGCTTTGATAGAAAAAGGAATCCAGAATGGAATGATTTTGAATATCGATTCATTAGTAAAAAACCTTCTCCTACTTTTGAATTATCGAAACAAGAACTTTATGTAAGAGTTGAAGCTCCAAAAGGGGAGTTGGGAATTTTTCTCATAGGAGATCAAAGCGGTTTTCCTTGGAGATGGAAAATCCGACCACCGGGTTTTATTAATTTGCAAATTCTTCCTGAACTAGTTAAAAGAATGAAATTGGCTGATATTATGACGATACTCGGTAGCATAGATATAATTATGGGAGAAGTTGATCGTTAAAATGATAATTTATGCAACAGCAGTCCAAACTATAAATTCTTTTGTTAGATTGGAATCTTTAAAAGAGGTCTATGGACTCATATGGATATTTGTCCCTATATTTTCTCTTGTATTGGGAATCATAACAGGTGTACTAGTAATTGTGTGGTTAGAAAGAGAAATATCCGCAGGGATACAACAACGTATTGGACCTGAATACGCCGGCCCGCTGGGAATTCTTCAAGCTCTAGCCGACGGAACAAAACTACTTTTCAAAGAAAATCTTCGTCCATCTAGAGGAAATACTCCTTTATTTAGTATTGGACCATCTATAGCAGTTATCTCAATTTTACTAAGTTATTCAGTAATTCCCTTTAGCAATCACCTTGTTTTAGCGGATCTCAATATCGGTATTTTTTTATGGATTGCCATCTCAAGTATTGCTCCTATTGGACTTCTTATGTCAGGATATGGATCAAATAATAAATATTCTTTTTTAGGTGGTCTGCGAGCTGCTGCCCAATCGATTAGTTATGAAATACCATTAACTCTATGTGTTTTATCAATATCTCTACGTGCGATTCGTTGAAACATAAACGTTTCTTTTTACTATTCCGTTTCTTATAGACGAATAAGTTAAAAAACGGAATATATATATATATTTCGGATTAATCTTAATAAAAGGAATTTGATAGTTATATATGAGTGAAAAAAAACTGCTCAGAAATTAGCAGTAAAAAGAAAAATTGAGTCTCATTTCCTATGTACAAAGGTTAAATGAAAATAAACATAAGCGTAAGAATAACTTTACCCCAAGGTTGGTTGATTAGTCATCCTGGCTTGAAGCGGGTGAAATTTATTAACCGGATGACGTTTTCACTATCAGTTATATAGATTAACATACATGTATTACAAAGTGAACGGCAATTAGGTAAAAGCGAGTGGATGGTTAGAAACACCAAAATACACAAAGAATTTGTAATAGAGATTAACCAAATTGAAAAGGATATTTATGCATAACATAAGATAACAAAAAAAAGAAGGTTAATTGGGGCTTGAAATTAGTAGAAATGATCAGACAGTACTCCCCAAGATTCCGATTCAGAGTATGCTCCGATCCACCGACAAATGTAATGACTATCAGAAACGAAATAATCCTTTATTTTTTATTAAGTCGACCAATTTTTTTCTAAAAAAGAAAGAAGAATAGGAACGAAACAAGGATCTTTTTTTTTCATATATTTCGAAAATAAAATAGAATTTCTGTCATGAATAATAAACTAATAGGATGTCTAATTCTTTTTCGTAATCGAAAACCACGATGGGCTGAAATACCGAGTTTTATTTTTACAAGGAGTATTTTATTAAAGGGTTAAGTTATTACTCAACAAATAGAAATTAAAATTTGTAAAGGATGAGATGAATTCCGAAGCGCTTTTTTATTCTTAGAATTTGAGCAGACAGAATTCCATTGGTATAATTCGGGACCCCAGATACATTTAATCCATTTTAGAACACATCATATCCATCTAAATAAGACTAATCTGGTCCTTAGATTTATTTATGGCCCCCGAGGAGCCGTATGAGGCGAAGACCTCATGTACGGTTCTGTAATAGCGGTGAAAATAGTAATGTTATTGCCGACTAGGATTATCTAACAGTTTAAGTACAGTTGATATAGTTGAGGCACAATCAAAATATGGTTTTTGGGGATGGAATTTGTGGCGTCAACCTATAGGTTTTATCATTTTTCTAATTTCTTCCCTAGCAGAATGCGAGAGGTTACCTTTTGATTTACCAGAAGCGGAAGAAGAATTAATAGCAGGTTATCAAACTGAATATTCAGGTATCAAATTTGGTTTATTTTACGTTGCTTCTTATCTAAATCTATTAATTTCCTCATTATTTGTAACAGTTCTATACTTAGGCGGTTGGAATATTTCGATTCCGTATATATCTATTCTGGAGCTATTTCAAAGGGATCAAATTTTTGGAACAACGATTGGTATCTTTATTACATTAGCTAAAACTTATTTGTTCTTGTTCATTTCTATCGCAACAAGATGGACTTTACCTAGGCTAAGAATGGATCAACTATTAAATCTTGGATGGAAATTTCTTTTACCTATTTCCCTTGGTAATCTATTATTAACAACTTCTTTCCAACTCTTTTCACTCTAAATTGAAAATTAATCCAACATATTCATTATTTGTTTTAAACAAGAGAAAGAAACAAAGATAAAATTATTCAGAGATAATTACAATATGCTTCCTATGATAACCGGGTTCATGAATTATGGTCAACAAACCCTACGAGCTGCAAGGTATATTGGTCAAGGTTTCATGATTACCTTATCCCACACAAATCGTTTACCTGTAACTATTCAATATCCCTATGAAAAATTAATAACATCGGAACGTTTCCGCGGTCGAATCCATTTTGAATTTGATAAATGCATTGCTTGTGAAGTATGTGTTCGAGTATGTCCTATAGATTTGCCTGTTGTTGATTGGAAATTGGAAACTAATATTAGAAAAAAACGATTGCTTAATTACAGTATTGATTTTGGAATTTGTATATTTTGTGGTAATTGTGTTGAGTATTGTCCAACAAATTGTTTGTCAATGACTGAAGAATATGAATTTTCAACTTATGATCGTCACGAATTGAATTATAATCAAATAGCTTTGGGTCGTTTACCAATGTCAGTAATTGACGATTACACTATTCGAACAATTTTGAATTCACCTCAAACAAAAAATGGGGTAAACCCATTAATTTGATTAAAAAAAGAATTCAAATTTGTTGAATTATATAAAGAATTTAATTAAAAACTTGTATTGTATTTATATAATAATATTAAGTATTAAGGCGCACTCTTTTAATATAATATATTCGTAATTACTTTCTTGAAATAGATAGGTTGAAAATACACTTTAGAATAAAAAAAGAAAAACTGTCTAATAATTGTATCTACATCAATTCATATCCATTAGATTCTAATTTCACTCTATTAGAAACATATTAAAAACAAATTTCCTGGTTAAATTAATAAGGTCATGAAAAGGATTTCGATTTTTTTCTTATTTTAATAATGGATTTGCCTGGACCAATACATGATTTTCTTTTAGTTTTTCTCGGATCCGGTCTTCTAGTAGGAGGTCTGGGAGTGGTATTACTTCCCAACCCAATATTTTCAGCCTTTTCCTTAGGATTTGTTCTTGTTTGTATATCTTTATTGTATATTCTATCAAATTCCCATTTTGTAGCTGCTGCACAACTCCTTATTTACGTGGGGGCCATAAATGTTTTAATAATATTTGCTGTGATGTTCATGAATGATTCAGAATATTCCACAGATTTCAATCTGTGGACCGTTGGGAATGGGATTACTTCGTTGGTTTGTACAACTATTCTTTTTTTATTAATGTCTACTATTCTCGATACGTCATGGTACGGGGTTATTTGGACTACAAGGTTAAACCAGATTCTAGAGCAAGATTTAATAAGTAATAGTCAACAAATAGGAATTCATTTATCAACAGATTTTTTTCTGCCATTTGAACTCATTTCAATAATTCTTTTAGTTGCTTTGATAGGTGCAATTTCTGTGGCTCGTCAATAAAAAATGTTCGAATTAGTAAAGACCAAAGAAAACTTTGTGTATGTTATGATTTTTTTCCGTTCATTCAATTAAATTTGATTTAATACTATTTCATATTTTAAATATCAATTTTTATATTTGATATATATTTGAAAATTTTTTTTTACCTAATATTTTTTTTATTCGTACTTTTTTGTTATATTCTAGTTGATGGAATCCGGTGAATTATTTTTCATATTGAAATGAATCAAAATTGATAAGGAGTTGCTGAATGATACTCGAACATGTACTTGTTTTGAGTGCCTATTTATTTTTGATTGGTCTTTATGGATTGATCACAAGTCGAAATATGGTTAGGGCTCTTATGTGTCTTGAACTTATACTCAATGCAGTTAATATGAATTTCGTAACATTTTCTGATTTTTTTGATAATTCCCAACTAAAGGGGGATATTTTCTGCATTTTTGTTATAGCAATTGCAGCCGCTGAAGCAGCTATTGGATTAGCTATAGTCTCGTCAATTTATCGTAACAGAAAATCAACTCGCATAAATCAATCGACCTTATTAAATAAGTAGCATAAATAAAAAAATTATAGATTGAAATTTGCATATATGATAGGTTATGACCTACTAGATTATATTTGTAATAATCTAAGAAATCAAAGTATTTTAGCCCCATTTTTTATCAATTGAGCCAGAATTCATTACAAAAATTCTATTAAAGGAAATCATTGCTTCATCTAGTATTTTAATATATCAGTCAGTTAGAAGTTTACTAGATTGAAAATTTATGACATTCAAAAAACTATCGATCCTATGTCACATTCAGTAAAAATTTATGATACCTGTATAGGATGTACTCAATGTGTTCGAGCATGCCCTACAGACGTATTAGAAATGATACCTTGGGATGGATGTAAAGCTAAGCAAATAGCTTCCGCTCCAAGAACCGAGGACTGTGTTGGTTGTAAGAGATGTGAATCCGCCTGTCCAACAGATTTTTTGAGCGTTCGAGTTTATTTATGGCATGAAACAACTCGAAGTATGGGCCTAGCTTATTGATACGTTACCGAAAACCTCATTTGAATAAATTTGGAATACATTTTATTTTTTTTTATTGACAAGTACTCGTACTCAAAAAAGTTAAATTATATTTTTTTTTTATATATTTTTTTTGAGTACGCGTTCTTTGGACCTGGTGTATCTTGTCTTTACCACGAATGATTTTCCTTGGTTAACAATAATTGTTGTTTTTCCAATATCTGCTGGTTCATTAATGTTATTTCTCCCGCATAGGGGAAATAAAGTCAATAAATGGTATACTATATGCATTTGTATCTTAGAACTTCTTCTAACGACCTACGCTTTTTGTTATAATTTTAAAATGGATGATCCATTAATTCAACTGTCCGAAGATTATAAATGGATCAATTTTTTTGAGTTTTACTGGAGAATGGGAATAGATGGACTTTCTATAGGAACGATTTTACTGACGGGATTTATTACTACTTTAGCCACTCTAGCAGCTTTTCCAGTTACTCGGGATTCCCGATTATTCCATTTCCTGATGTTAGCAATGTACAGCGGTCAAATAGGATCATTTTCTTCTCGGGATCTTCTCCTTTTTTTCATCATGTGGGAATTAGAATTAATTCCCGTTTATCTACTTTTATCCATGTGGGGTGGAAAGAAACGTCTGTATTCAGCTACAAAATTTATTTTATACACGGCAGGAAGTTCTATTTTTTTATTAATAGGAGTTTTAGGTATAAGTTTATATGGTTCGAACGAACCAACATTAAATTTAGAACTCTTAGCTAATCAATCCTATCCTGTCACACTCGAAATACTATTTTATATTGGATTTCTTATTGCTTTTGCCGTCAAATCACCGATTATACCTTTACATACTTGGTTACCTGACACCCACGGTGAGGCACATTACAGTACCTGTATGCTTCTCGCTGGAATCTTATTAAAAATGGGAGCATATGGGTTGGTTCGAATCAATATGGAATTATTACCCCACGCTCATTCTATGTTTTCTCCTTGGTTGATGGTAGTCGGTACAATCCAAATAATTTATGCAGCTTCAACATCTCCCGGTCAACGTAATTTAAAAAAGAGAATAGCCTATTCTTCTGTATCTCATATGGGTTTTATAATTATAGGTATTAGTTCTATAACGGATCCTGGACTTAATGGAGCTATTTTACAAATAATTTCTCATGGATTTATTGGCGCTGCACTTTTTTTCTTGGCAGGAACGAGTTATGATAGAATTAGGCTTGTTTATCTTGATGAAATGGGTGGAATGGCTATCTCCATTCCAAAAATATTTACAATGTTCACTATCTTATCGATGGCTTCCCTTGCATTGCCGGGCATGAGTGGTTTTGTTGCAGAATTAATCGTTTTTTTTGGAATAATTACCAGCCAAAAATATTTCTTAATTTCCAAAATTTTAATTATTTTTGTAATGGCAATTGGAATGATATTAACTCCTATATATTTATTATCTATGTCACGCCAAATGTTCTATGGATACAAGTTAATTAATGTCAAAAACTTTTCTTTTTTTGATTCTGGACCCCGAGAGTTATTTCTTTCAATCTCCATTCTTCTACCCATAATTGGTATTGGTATTTATCCTGATTTTGTGCTCTCATTAGCAAGTGACAAGGTCGAATCCATTTTATCTAATTATTTTTATGGATAGTTTTCAGGAAATAAAAAAAAGCATTAAAGTGAATTGTAATCAGAAGTCTTTGGTCTTTGTATTGTGAGAACCTTTTGAATCATTGTACTACTTGATTCAAAAGGTTCTTGATGATTTACTACTAAAACTAAATGAGATTTCTTAACGTATATGAAGTTAGATATAGATGCTATTTTTTTTATTTATATTTGGATTCCTTTTTGTTTGTTACTGTTTTATTTAATTCGATGTAAACGAACCATAACTATGTAAACCTATTCCTAAAAGATTGACACCAAAATAGCATATCCAAATTAAAAGAAAACCTATCGAAGCCACAATTGCAGAATTTATACCCCTAACATTCCTATTTGTTTTAATATGTAAATAAATTGCGAATATAGTCCAAGTAATAAATGCCCAAGTTTCTTTTGGATCCCAGTTCCAATATGAACCCCATGTCTCATTAGCCCAGACAGCTCCTGAAAGAATACCGACGGTTAAAAAGATAAATCCAAGACTAATAATACGAAAACTCCAATAATCTAATTGTTGAATCAGTTGATACCTATAATAATTTTTAGAAAAACTAAAATTAATGTTTTGTTGTAGTAAAATAGAATTTCTTTCATTTATGTAGTAAAGTACATCAAAAGAAAATAATTCATTTAATAAAAATTTTTTTTTTATATTCTTTTTCCAAAAAGTAGGTCCGATTTTGCGAAATGTAATCACTAGAAGAGCTATTGATAATAATGATCCGCATAACAGAGCGCCATAGCCTAATATCATCATACTTACGTGCATCATTAACCACTGGGACTGGAGAGCTGGTACTAATATTGCAGACTGAGGCATTTTGTTTAAAAGACCTGAAGTAGCAAAACCCTGAATAAAAATAGCACTTGGCGCAGTTAGTGCGTTTAAGTGATTTTTTTGTTTTTTATTAAAATAGGAAACCATATGAATAATTGAAAAAGCCCACGAAAGAAAAATTAATGATTCATATAAATTACTTAATGGAAAATGTCCTGAATAAATCCAACGAGTGAATAATAATCCTGTTATACTAAAAAACGTAATTATGATTCCTTTATCTGATGAATCAAAAAATCCTATGATTTCATCTAAATTAACTAATAAAGTTAAAAAATAAATTGTCAGTACAATTGAAACGACCGAAAAAGATATATGAGTTAATATATGCTCTAAAATTGAAAAAATCATAAAAAATTTGTTAAAAATTAATAAATTAATACTAGGTTTTACCCGATTTTAGAAAAAAAAAGTCGGGTATTATTTTGATTCTAAAACTTATAATATCTCTTTTATAAGATCTTATGCCGCTACTCGGACTCGAACCGAGATGCTATAGCACTGCTTCCTAAGAGCAGCGTGTCTACCAATTTCACCATAGCGGCAACTTGTTCAAAACAATACTAACAAGTTTTTAGTCAATCGTCGAGATTCAAATTTAAATAAAGAAGCCAATTGACTCAAATTTCCAATTGATTTAATGAATAAAAACTTTTTTAAATAGGTATTGGGGTTTTAATTCAATTAAGATCTTTTTTTTTTATCTGAGTTATTTAAAATTATTTAAATTCACTTTTTGTCCTTTATATTTTTTTCTAGAATACAATGAAAAACGTAACTAAATTCAAGTAGTTGGAACTTCAACCCAAAGACAAAACTCTAAAAGCTCTTTATCATTTTTTTTCATTTATATGATAAAAAAAAATGATAAATTAAATTTTTCAGTTCCATTAATAATAATAAAAAAAACGCTTTTTCGAAAAATTAAAACTTTTTCAAAACCCTGAGAAATTTTAAATAAAAGGAGATTTTCCTAATTGTTCAAGAGAAAAAAAAAAATTATCAAAATATTTTTTTTATGCATTTTTTTATATTGTACAAACATTAGATTTTTTGATCACTTAAATTAATTAATTTGAAGAACCTATTGATTTCGCTTCAAGATCTTTTATTTCCTCWTWAWGAGGAAATAAAAGATCTTGATTTATTATTGCATCAAGGTAGTGATGGGGAAAATAAGAATCCCCTTTTTGGAACTAAAAAAAATGTGAACCTTTCTTTTTTATCTATATATTGTCTTTTTTTCTTCTTTTGGTTCCTATTTTGTTTTATATGTATTTTAAAAAATTGGTTTTTAAGTTAGGCTAATTCTAATTATTAGAGTGTTTTTTATTTATTTTGTTGTACAAAAAAACTTTTTGAATTACCTGTAGAAAGTGATTTCCCTAACGAAAAAGCTTTCAACGATGTCCAATATCCCTTCCTTTTCCAAATTTTTTTACGAATACGCTTTTTCGAGATAGAAGTACGTTTTTTTGGAACTGCCATTCAAAAATGAAAAAAAAATTTCAGTGGTATAATTGGATGTCAAAGACATTTATTATTCTATTCTTTCGTACTCCATATCGAGTTATTTTTTTCTTTCAAATTTTATTATATATTATTTTCAAAACAAAAAAGACATTCAAAAGTTCAAAACCCAACTGTTTTTTTTTTACTTTTTTTTTTAGAAAATTTGGTTATAATTTTTTTTTTATTTAACGTTTGAAATCCGTACGAGAGTACTCATTTAATTAATCTATTGATTATATTATCAAAAAAATTATGAGATTTCTTCACATCATATATAAAAAAAATATCGATTATAATACTCTTTCTTGCAAATAAAAAAAAGCTCACTTAGTGTACTGGAAGACAATCACTAAATTCCATAATTCAAATTCATTCTTTAATAATTCTAAATAACCAAACTAAAATAACTTTGTTTTAGGTAAAGTTTTTTTATTATATAATTAATATTAAGTATTTTTTTGTTGTGTAAATCTTTGTTCTATTCTTAATATATGTATATAAATTATTGTAATACGGAATTATAATTCACTTTGTCTGTATCTGCATCAAATCACAATTTTATTTAGTAGTAATAAAAAAAGACAAATAATTTTTTTGAGAGTAACTTAGTAATATTATTTAATCACTTCGAATTTTTTTTATTTGAATATATATTTCTTTTCAAAGATTTATAAAGGATTATACTAATTCAAAAAATTTCTATTTAGGTTTGAAATCGCGTGCTTTTTTATTGTCCCCTTTGAAAAATATATATACAAACCAGTGAATAAGAAATAATAAATTTAAGAATAAAATAAAAAGGATTTTTTATTTTATGGAACATACATATCAATATTCATGGATCATCCCTTTCATTCCACTTCCAGTACCTATTTTACTAGGAGTTGGACTTCTACTTTTTCCGACAGCAACAAAAAACCTTCGCCGTATGTGGACTTTACTTAGTATTTTTTTGTTAAGTATAGTTATGATCTTTTCACTCTATCTATCTATTCAACAAATTTTTCCAAGTTGCATTCATCAAAATGTATGGTCTTGGACCATAAATAATGAATTTTCTTTTGAGTTCGGTTACTTTATCGATCCACTTACTTCTATTATGTCAATATTAATTACAACTGTTGGGATTTTGGTTCTGATTTATAGTGACAATTATATGTCTCATGATCAAGGATATCTGAGGTTTTTTGCTTATATGGGTTTTTTTAATACTTCAATGTTAGGATTAGTTACTAGTTCTAATTTGATCCAAGTTTATTTTTTTTGGGAATTAG